TCTAATCGAATACGATATTGAGATTTTTTCCCAGACCCCGATTGGTTTATAAGATCTCTGGGACTTTTATTAGTTAGTCCCGGTAAAGCGCCCAGGCGGCGTATTTTTTTGAACCAAGGTCCTCGGTAACGTGACATAAAGACTCCTCCCTCTTATTTCTATTTCATTCTTATGGATGAAATTTCATTTTACAGAATGAAACTAAATTAAAACTGAACTAAATGAGAAATGAAGTGCAATTTACTAAACTGTACTAGTCAAAAATAACGAGATGAATTGTATAAAGAAATATCCAGACCTTTACTTTCTACTCTCTCTATAGTTTACTTTCTACTCTCTCTATAGAATAAAGACTCTATAGAATAAAGAAAAGGATCTTTTTTCTGTCCTAGTTGGAAGTTCCTAGAATCTAATAATATCGACGATTTTTAGCAAAAGCGGAAGACGTTTTTTTCAATATTCTTTGATTTCAAAAGGACATTATCAATAATGAAACATCAAAAAAATAAAGAGAGAAAAGCCGACTATCGGAATCGAACCGATGACCATCGCATTACAAATGCGATGCTCTAACCTCTGAGCTAAGTAGGCTGGCATAAGAGAAATTCGACACGCCTAGGAATTCAACAAACTATCAGAATCCTTGCTTGCTAATAACTATTATAATCCAATATTCATTGACTTCTTAGCTATTCAGAATCAATATGAATAGAAAAACCAATACAATATAGAATTTCAAATCCATCTTAAATCTTATACTTATAGAAGATAAGGCTTAATTTGAGAACGATTCATTTAGGGCTATCTAATTTCGATTTGTTTCTCACAATACTAGATTTTTTATTTATAGCTTATTGAATAAAAAATTAATAACGATTCAAAAATTTTTTGTTTTTCGTTTTTGAATTCAACTGACATTTGAAATTCTTTTTATTAGACTTCTATACTTTATTCCCTATCATCTGTATTTCAAATCCTAACTATTGAATAGTTATAACAAATGAGACATTTCTCCGCTTTTATTTGGAAAGGTGTAATTTAGGACGAAAATCGACCGTTTAAGTAGTTTAAATTGCATAGAAAAATGATCGGAAGGGGGGGGGGCAGATAGATATATGGTATGTATCCACTTTTATTGAATTGTAGATACATAAATGATAAAATCATTTTTGATTGGACCAAAAAGAAAAGCTGAGAAAAGACTTTGTCGAGATAGCAATAAGTATCTAATGAATTCAATGGTGCCAGTCTAACTAAAAGAAAAGGGGGAAGGACATTACAATGAGATCCTAATCTCAAAAGGGGATATGGCGAAATTGGTAGACGCTACGGACTTAATTAGATTGAGCCTTGGTATGGAAACTTACTAAGTGAGAACTTTCAAATTCAGAGAAACCCTGGAATTAATAAAAATGGGCAATCCTGAGCCAAATCCCGTTTTCTGAAAACAACCGAAGAGTCAGAAAGCGAAAATCAAAAAGGATAGGTGCAGAGACTCAATGGAAGTTGTTCTAACAAATGGAGTTGATTGTCTTGCGTTGGTAGAGGAATCTTTCTATCACTCCAGAGTCTGATAGATCTTTTAAAGAATTGATTCATTGGACGAGAATAAAGATAGAGTCCCATTCTACATGTCAATATCGGCAACAATGAAATTTATAGTAAGAGGAAAATCCGTCGATTTTTAAAATCGTGAGGGTTCAAGTCCCTCTATCCCCAAAGAGCCCATTCGGGCTGTCTAACTATTTATTCTCTCCTTTTAGTTATATTTCTCCTTTTTCGTTAGCGCTTCCAAATTCCTTATCGTTCCCATTCATCCTACTCTTTTACAAACGGCTCTGAGCGGAAAGGTTTTTCTCTTATCACGAGTTTTTTGGATACATAATATACGGGTACAAATGAGCATCTTTGCGCAAGGAATCCCCGTTTTGAATGATTCACAATCGAGATTCTTATTCAGCCTGAAACTTACCAAGTTGTTCTTTTTTTTGACAATCCAAGAAATTACAGCACCTGGGCAAGACTTTCTAATATCCTTTCAATTGACATCTAGCCAACTTATCTAGTAAAATGAAGATGCAGTATCGGGAATAGTCGGGATAGCTCAGCTGGTAGAGCAGAGGACTGAAAATCCTCGTGTCACCAGTTCAAATCTGGTTCCTGACACATGATTAATTTGTATGAGCTTCTATTCTACAAAGTAATTGATAGGAAGCGACAGACCTTAAATTCAGTAAGAATCTAGATCATAATACATAATTAGCCCTCTCAGTTTTTAGAGATATACCCCATCTACTTTAGATTTTATAGATGGGTAAAAACTTTACCATTAGACAAAGTATCTAAACAATGAGATTTTCTTTTCTATTCTTTTTATTTTCTTTATCCTCTCCCTACAAATTACAAAACGGATGTTAATACTTATACATATTCGAAGGGTGCTATTAGTTTTTTGAAAGACTCAAAAGTCTAAAGGAGTTGAAGGATAGGAATAGCTAAG